GCTAGCGTAGCTTAATACAAAGCATAACACTGAAGATGTTAAGATGGGCCCTGAGAAGCTCCGCATGCATAAAGGCATGGTCCTGACCTTATTATTAGCTTTAACCCAACTTACACATGCAAGTCTCCGCAATCCCGTGAGTATGCCCTTAATCCCCTGCCCGGGGACGAGGAGCGGGCATCAGGCACAAACCTTTTAGCCCAAGACGCCTGGCCGAGCCACACCCCCAAGGGAATTCAGCAGTGATAAATATTGAGCCATAAGTGAAAACTTGACTCAGTCAGGGTTTAAGAGGGCCGGTAAAACTCGTGCCAGCCACCGCGGTTAAACGAGAGGCCCTAGTTAACAATACACGGCGTAAAGGGTGGTTAAGGAGAGCATAACAATAAAGCCGAATGGCCCTTTGGCTGTCATACGCTTCTAGGTGTCCGAAGCCCAATATACGAAAGTAGCTTTAGTAAAGTCCACCTGACCCCACGAAAACTGAGAAACAAACTGGGATTAGATACCCCACTATGCTCAGCCATAAACCTAGACGTCCAACTACAATTAGACGTCCGCCCGGGTACTACGAGCATTAGCTTGAAACCCAAAGGACCTGACGGTGCCTTAGACCCCCCTAGAGGAGCCTGTTCTAGAACCGATAACCCCCGTTAAACCTCACCACTTCTAGCCACCCCAGCCTATATACCGCCGTCGTCAGCTTACCCTGTGAAGGCAATAAAAGTAAGCAAAATGGGCACAACCCAGAACGTCAGGTCGAGGTGTAGCGTACGAAGCGGGAAGAAATGGGCTACATTTTCTACAATAGAACACTACGGACATGCAACATGAAATAGTGCTTGAAGGAGGATTTAGTAGTAAAAAGGAAGCAGAGTGTCCTTTTGAACCCGGCTCTGAGGCGCGTACACACCGCCCGTCACTCTCCCCTGTCAAAATGCAATAAAGATACCTAACGCCAAAGCGCTGACAAGGGGAGGCAAGTCGTAACATGGTAAGTGTACCGGAAGGTGCACTTGGATTAAATTCAGGGTGTGGCTGAGTTAGTCAAGCATCTCACTTACACCGAGAAGACATCCATGCAAATTGGATTACCCTGAGCCAACCAGCTAGCTTGATTATTTATATAATTTGACACTATTTATAACAAAACATGGCCTAACACCATAAACTAAACCATTTTTTTACCTGAGTACGGGAGACGGAAAAGGTCCAACCCAAAGCGATAGAGAAAGTACCGCAAGGGAAAGCTGAAAGAGAAATGAAATAACCCATATAAGCACTGAAAAACAAAGACTAAACCTTGTACCTTTTGCATCATGATTTAGCCAGCACCCTCAAGCAAAGAGCCCTTTAGTTTGAAACCCCGAAACCAGGTGAGCTACCCCGAGACAGCCTATGTTAATTTAGGGCTAACCCGTCTCTGTGGCAAAAGAGTGGGAAGAGCTCCGGGTAGAAGTGACAGACCTACCGAACCTGGTGATAGCTGGTTGCCTGAGAAGTGGATAGAAGTTCAGCCTCATACGCCCCAAACCAGAGAATATACCACTAAGGTACTCAGGGAGAGATATGAGAGTTAGTTAAAGGGGGTACAGCCCCTTTAACAAAGGATACAACCTTCGCAGGAGGATAAAGATCATAATATATAAAATACACTGTTCTAGTGGGCCTAAAGGCAGCCACCTAAACAGAAAGCGTTAAAGCTCAGACAGAAGGAAATTTATTATACCGATAAAAAATCTTACTCCCCTAATTGTATCAGGCCAACCCATGCCTACATGGAAGAGATTATGCTAAAATGAGTAACAAGAAGATCTACTCTTCTCCCAGCACAAGTGTAAACCAGATCGGACCAACCACTGGAACTTAACGAACCCAACCCAAGAGGGCAGTGTGAGCAATACAGACCTCAAGAAGAACTCACAGCTAAATAATCGTTAACCCCACACTGGAGTGCTATTTTTAAGGGAAAGACTAAAAGAAGGGAAAGGAACTCGGCAAACACAAGCCTCGCCTGTTTACCAAAAACATCGCCTCCTGCAACTATATTGAGTATAGGAGGTCCAGCCTGCCCAGTGACTACGGGTTCAACGGCCGCGGTATTTTGACCGTGCAAAGGTAGCGCAATCACTTGTCTCTTAAATAGAGACCTGTATGAATGGCTAGACGAGGGCTTAACTGTCTCCCCCCTCCGGTCAGTGAAATTGATCTATCCGTGCAGAAGCGGGTATAATAATACAAGACGAGAAGACCCTTTGGAGCTTAAGGTACAAGGTTCAACCACGTTAAACGACTCCACAAAAAGCGAGAACTTAGTGGCGAATGAAACTTTACCTTCGGTTGGGGCGACCACGGAGGAGAAAAGAGCCTCCGAGTGGACTGGGCTAGACCCCCAAAGCCAAGAGACACATCTATAAGCCGCAGAACAATCTGACCAAGAATGATCCGACTGAAAAGCCGATCAACGAACCAAGTTACCCTAGGGATAACAGCGCAATCCTCTCCCAGAGTCCATATCGACGAGGGGGTTTACGACCTCGATGTTGGATCAGGACATCCTAATGGTGCAGCCGCTATTAAGGGTTCGTTTGTTCAACGATTAAAGTCCTACGTGATCTGAGTTCAGACCGGAGTAATCCAGGTCAGTTTCTATCTGTAGCGCTACTTTTCCTAGTACGAAAGGATCGGAAAAGGGGGGCCTATGCTTAAGGCACGCCCCGCCCCTAATTGATGAAAACAAATAAATTAAGTAAAGGGAGGGCCAAAACCCCTGCCGTCCAAAATAAGGGCATACTGGGGTGGCAGAGCATGGTAAATTGCGAAAGGCCTAAGCCCTTTAAACCAGAGGTTCAAATCCTCTTCCCAGTTATGCTAAACACTCTGATAAGTCATCTAATTAACCCACTTGCCTATATTGTTCCGGTCCTCCTGGCCGTAGCATTCCTAACCTTGCTCGAGCGAAAAGTGTTAGGGTACATACAACTGCGGAAAGGGCCCAATGTGGTCGGGCCCTATGGACTGCTGCAGCCCATCGCTGACGGGGTCAAATTATTTATTAAAGAACCTGTCCGCCCCTCTACCTCATCCCCCTTCCTTTTTCTAGCGACCCCCATCCTCGCACTAACCCTAGCACTGGCACTATGAGCACCCATGCCCATGCCCCACCCCGTAATTGATCTCAACCTGGGCGTTCTGTTTATTTTAGCCCTCTCGAGCCTCGCGGTATATTCTATTCTTGGGTCCGGGTGGGCATCAAACTCAAAATATGCCCTCATTGGGGCCTTACGAGCGGTGGCCCAAACCATTTCCTACGAAGTAAGCCTGGGACTTATTTTGCTCTCCGTCATTATCTTCTCTGGCGGCTACACCCTCCAAACATTTAATACCGCCCAAGAGAGCATCTGATTGCTTGCCCCCGCATGGCCTTTAGCCGCAATGTGATATATTTCAACCCTGGCAGAAACTAACCGGGCGCCCTTCGATTTAACCGAAGGTGAATCAGAGCTTGTCTCAGGCTTCAACGTAGAATATGCAGGGGGGCCCTTCGCACTATTTTTTCTGGCCGAGTACGCAAACATTTTGCTCATGAATACCCTGTCAGCTGTGTTATTCCTAGGAACATCAAATTTTACGGGCATGCCAGAACTGACAACGATCGGCCTTATAATTAAGGCCTCGTTCCTCTCAGTTATGTTCCTGTGGGTCCGAGCCTCCTACCCACGGTTTCGATATGACCAACTCATACACCTAGTATGGAAAAACTTCCTCCCCCTAACACTAGCCCTTGTCTTATGACACATCTCCCTCCCCATTGCACTGGCGGGCCTTCCCCCACAGCTATAGCTTAGGAACTGTGCCCGAATGCCCAGGGACCACTTTGATAGAGTGGCTAATAGGGGCTAAAATCCCCTCAGTTCTTAGAAAGAAGGGGGTCGAACCCATGCCCAAGAGATCAAAACTCTTAGTGCTTCCTCTACACCACTTTCTAAGATGGGGTCAGCTAAATAAGCTTTCGGGCCCATACCCCGAAAATGACGGTTAAACTCCCTCCTCCATCAATGAACCCCTACGTATTAACAATCCTATTGTCCAGCCTGGGACTGGGAACCACCCTCACCTTTGCTAGTTCCCACTGGTTACTAGCTTGGATGGGCCTGGAGATCAACACCCTAGCGATTGTTCCCCTAATGGCACAACACCACCACCCCCGGGCGGTAGAAGCAACTACTAAGTATTTCCTAACCCAAGCTACTGCAGCAGCCATGATTCTGTTCGCGAGCACAACGAATGCCTGAATCACAGGGGAATGGGATATAAACAACATATCTAGCCCCATCGCTAGCACAATAATTATTGCCGCCCTGGCACTTAAAATTGGTTTGGCACCTATACATTTCTGGATGCCCGAGGTATTACAAGGACTGGATCTTCTGACCGGTTTAATTCTGTCTACCTGACAGAAACTTGCTCCCCTCGCCCTCATCATCCAAACGGCTCAAGCAATTGACCCTATACTATTAACAGCCTTCGGACTAATGTCAACATTGGTCGGAGGATGAGGCGGCCTAAACCAGACCCAGCTACGTAAGATCCTGGCCTACTCCTCGATCGCACACATGGGCTGAATGCTTATTGTCCTCCAGTATGCCCCACAACTTACCCTCCTCGCGCTACTGACATACATCTTTATGACATCCGCGGCGTTCCTTACGCTAAAAATTTCATCCGCAACAAAAGTCAGCACCCTTGCAGTTGTCTGGTCAAAAAGCCCTATCTTGACCATAACCACTGCCCTGGTATTGTTGTCACTGGGTGGGCTGCCCCCGCTCACAGGTTTCATGCCAAAGTGGCTTATCCTACAAGAGTTAGCAAAGCAAACCCTTCCCCTAACCGCGACGGTTATAGCTCTTGCCGCCCTTCTCAGTCTGTACTTTTATTTACGACTTTGCTATGCCATAACACTCACCATCTCCCCAAACACCACTGCCGCAACTACCCCCTGACGAGCCCGAACGACTCAGACCTCTCTACCCCTGGCCCTGTTCACCACCATGGCGCTTGGTCTTCTGCCCGTATCCCCAGCTATTGTAATGCTAGTCACCTAGGGATTTAGGATAGCATCAGACCAAGGGCCTTCAAAGCCCTAAGCAGAAGTGAGAATCTTCTAATCCCTGATAAGACCTACAAGAGTCTATCTTGCATTTTCTAATTGCAAATCAAATGTTTTTATTAAACTAAGGCCTTTCTAGATGGGAAGGCCTCGATCCTACAAACTCTTAGTTAACAGCTAAGCGCTCAAACCAGCGAGCATCCATCTACTTTTCCCGCCGTTAGCCGGGTAAGGCGGGAAAAGCCCCGGCAGGCTGTTACTCTGCGTCTCTGGATTTGCAATCCAACGTGTTCTTCACCACGGGGCTGTGATAGGGAGAGGACTTAAACCTCTGTCTTCGGGGCTACAACCCACCGCCTGAACGCTCGGCTACCCTACCTGTGGCAATTACGCGCTGATTCTTTTCTACAAACCACAAAGACATTGGTACCCTTTATCTTGTATTTGGTGCCTGAGCCGGAATAGTGGGGACTGCCCTAAGCCTCCTTATTCGGGCCGAACTAAGCCAACCCGGGTCACTTTTAGGCGATGACCAAATTTATAACGTTATCGTTACCGCCCACGCCTTCGTAATAATTTTCTTTATAGTAATGCCAATTCTTATTGGCGGATTCGGAAATTGACTCGTCCCACTGATGATCGGTGCACCCGATATGGCATTCCCACGAATGAATAATATAAGCTTCTGACTCCTGCCCCCATCATTCCTGTTGCTATTAGCTTCTTCTGGTGTTGAAGCCGGAGCAGGGACAGGGTGAACAGTGTACCCGCCACTCGCGGGCAATCTCGCCCACGCAGGAGCATCCGTAGACTTAACAATTTTCTCGCTTCACCTAGCAGGTGTATCGTCAATTTTAGGTGCGGTCAACTTCATCACTACAATTATTAATATGAAACCCCCAGCCATCTCCCAGTATCAAACACCGCTCTTTGTATGAGCCGTGCTAGTAACAGCCGTCCTTCTCCTCCTATCATTACCAGTTTTGGCTGCCGGAATTACAATACTTCTTACAGATCGTAACCTTAACACCACATTCTTCGACCCGGCAGGGGGAGGTGACCCAATCCTGTATCAACACTTATTTTGATTCTTTGGTCACCCAGAAGTTTATATTCTTATTTTACCCGGCTTTGGTATTATTTCACATGTCGTAGCCTACTACGCCGGTAAAAAAGAGCCATTTGGCTACATAGGAATGGTTTGAGCCATGATGGCTATTGGCCTCCTTGGGTTTATTGTTTGAGCACATCATATGTTCACTGTTGGCATAGACGTCGACACCCGTGCCTACTTCACATCCGCAACAATGATTATTGCTATCCCAACCGGTGTAAAAGTGTTTAGCTGACTTGCCACGCTTCACGGGGGCTCTATCAAATGGGAAACTCCCCTGCTGTGGGCCCTGGGATTTATTTTCCTTTTTACCGTAGGGGGACTAACCGGAATTGTCTTAGCTAACTCCTCACTTGACATTGTACTCCACGACACGTACTACGTAGTTGCCCACTTCCACTATGTATTATCAATGGGTGCCGTATTTGCTATCATAGCAGCCTTCGTCCACTGATTCCCACTATTCTCAGGATATACCCTAAATGACACCTGAACAAAAATCCACTTTGGAGTTATATTCATTGGTGTAAATCTTACATTCTTTCCACAACACTTCCTAGGCCTGGCAGGAATACCACGACGATATTCTGATTACCCAGATGCCTATGCCCTATGAAATACAGTATCATCTATTGGGTCACTCATCTCATTAGTAGCAGTAATTATGTTCCTGTTTATCCTCTGAGAAGCCTTCGCCGCCAAACGGGAAGTATCCTCAGTAGAGCTAACTATAACAAACGTAGAATGACTCCATGGCTGCCCTCCACCGTATCACACATTCGAGGAGCCAGCATTTGTACAAGTTCAATCAAATTAACGAGAAAGGGAGGAATTGAACCCCCATATACTGGTTTCAAGCCAGTCACATAACCACTCTGTCACTTTCTTCTAAAGACATTAGTAAAATGTGCATATTACATCACCTTGTCGAGGTGAAATTGCAGGTTAAACCCCTGTATGTCTTAAGCCCGAGGCTTAATGGCACATCCCACACAACTAGGATTCCAAGACGCGGCATCACCCGTTATAGAAGAACTTCTTCACTTCCATGACCACGCTCTAATAATTGTATTCTTAATTAGCACTTTAGTACTCTATATTATCATTGCAATGGTCTCAACCAAACTTACCAATAAGTATATTTTAGACTCCCAAGAAATCGAAATTGTATGAACAGTTCTACCAGCTGTTATTCTAGTTTTAATTGCCCTCCCCTCCCTTCGTATTTTATATCTTATAGATGAGATTAATGATCCCCACTTAACAATTAAAGCCATGGGACATCAATGATACTGAAGCTACGAGTATACCGACTATGAAGACCTAGGGTTTGACTCCTACATAATCCCAACCCAAGACCTTACTCCAGGCCAATTCCGACTCCTAGAAACGGACCACCGAATAGTAGTTCCAATAGAATCACCAGTCCGTGTGTTAGTATCCGCAGAGGACGTACTACACTCTTGAGCCGTTCCATCTTTAGGCGTAAAAATAGACGCCGTACCCGGGCGATTAAACCAGACTGCCTTTATCGCCTCCCGCCCAGGCGTGTTTTATGGACAATGCTCTGAGATCTGTGGAGCTAACCACAGTTTCATACCTATTGTAGTTGAGGCCGTTCCACTAGAACACTTCGAAAGCTGATCCTCATTAATACTAGAAGACGCCTCACTAGAAAGCTAATTATTGGACAAAGCGTTGGCCTTTTAAGCCAAAGTTTGGTGACTACCGACCACCTCTAGTGAAATGCCCCAACTCAACCCTAACCCCTGATTCGCAATTCTAGTATTTTCATGAATCGTCTTCCTCACTATTATCCCAACCAAAATTTTAAATCACACAACACCAAATGAACCAACCCCGATAAGTGAAGAAAAACATAAAACTGAGCCCTGAAACTGACCATGATAGCAAGCTTTTTCGACCAATTTGCAAGCCCGTCTTTCCTAGGAATCCCACTCATTGCCATTGCAATCGCACTGCCGTGGGTACTATTTCCAACACCGCCATCTCGGTGGGTAAACAATCGACTCATCACTGTCCAAACGTGATTTATTAATCGGTTTACCAACCAACTCATACTGCCACTAAGCGTAGGAGGACACAAATGAGCACTACTACTAGCCTCTTTAATAGTATTCCTTATTACTATCAACATATTAGGTCTCCTCCCATATACCTTTACACCCACAACACAGCTATCTCTGAATATAGGACTTGCTGTACCATTATGACTTGCAACAGTTATTATCGGCATGCGGAACCAACCAACAGTTGCTCTTGGACACCTTCTACCAGAAGGAACTCCTATTCCCCTAATTCCTGTACTGATTATTATCGAGACAATTAGCCTGTTTATTCGACCATTGGCGCTAGGGGTCCGACTTACAGCCAACTTGACTGCAGGCCACCTACTGATTCAACTCATCGCCACAGCCGTATTCGTATTACTACCCATAATGCCAACAGTAGCAATCCTAACCGCCGCCGTCCTCTTCCTATTAACGCTTTTAGAGGTCGCAGTAGCTATGATTCAAGCCTATGTATTTGTACTTCTCCTGAGCCTCTATTTACAAGAAAACGTTTAATGGCCCACCAAGCGCATGCATATCATATGGTTGATCCAAGCCCATGACCACTAACCGGAGCCGTCGGTGCTCTATTAATAACATCCGGCCTAGCAATCTGGTTTCACTTCCACTCAATAACACTAATAACTCTTGGACTAATTCTTCTGCTTCTCACGATATTCCAGTGATGGCGTGATATTATTCGAGAGGGGACCTTCCAAGGACACCACACACCACCAGTACAGAAAGGACTACGTTATGGAATAATCCTATTTATTACTTCCGAGGTATTCTTCTTCTTAGGCTTCTTCTGGGCCTTTTACCACTCAAGCCTGGCACCAACACCCGAACTTGGAGGGTGCTGACCCCCCACAGGAATCACCACGCTAGACCCCTTCGAAGTCCCCCTTCTCAATACAGCGGTGCTATTAGCATCCGGTGTAACAGTTACATGAGCCCACCATAGCATTATAGAAGGTGAGCGGAAACAAGCCATTCAATCTCTCACACTCACAATCATTCTGGGACTCTATTTTACCGCCCTTCAGGCCATCGAGTACTACGAGGCTCCTTTCACGATTGCAGACGGAGTGTATGGCTCTACATTCTTCGTAGCCACCGGATTCCACGGACTACACGTCATTATCGGCTCAACCTTCCTGGCCGTGTGTCTCCTCCGCCAAATTCAATACCACTTTACATCCGAACACCACTTCGGCTTTGAGGCCGCCGCCTGATACTGACACTTTGTCGACGTAGTGTGACTATTCCTTTACGTATCCATCTATTGATGAGGCTCATATCTTTCTAGTATTAAAGTTAGTACAAGTGACTTCCAATCATTTAGTCTTGGTTAGATCCCAAGGAAAGATAATGAACCTAATTACAACTATTTTTATTATTACAATAGCCCTATCATCAATTCTAGCAATTGTCTCCTTCTGATTACCACAAATAAATCCAGATGCAGAGAAGCTCTCCCCCTATGAATGTGGGTTTGACCCATTGGGATCTGCCCGATTACCCTTCTCTCTTCGATTCTTTTTGGTAGCAATTTTATTCCTCTTATTTGACTTAGAAATTGCCCTCCTCCTTCCCCTGCCCTGAGGAGATCAGCTCCACAGCCCAACCGGAACATTCTTTTGAGCCACTGCAGTCCTAATACTATTAACCCTTGGTCTAGTCTATGAGTGAACCCAAGGAGGCCTAGAATGGGCAGAATAGGGAGTTAGTCCAACAAAAGACCTCTGATTTCGGCTCAGAAAATTGTGGTTTGAGTCCACGACCCCCTTATGACACCAGTACACTTTAGCTTTAGCTCAGCCTTTATCTTGGGGCTAATAGGATTAGCATTTCACCGCACGCACTTACTATCTGCGCTCCTGTGCCTAGAAGGAATAATATTATCCCTATTTATTGCACTGGCCCTATGGGCCCTACAATTCGAATCAACAAGCTTCTCTACGGCCCCTATGCTACTACTAGCTTTTTCTGCCTGCGAAGCAAGTGCGGGCCTTGCACTTCTGGTAGCCACAGCTCGTACCCACGGCACAGACCGCCTACAAAACCTTAATCTCCTACAATGCTAAAAGTATTGATTCCTACGCTTATATTATTCCCAACAATTTGGCTGGTTCCCGCTAAGTGGTTATGAACTTCCACGACCACTCACGGCCTTTCAATTGCCCTTATTAGCCTCGCCTGACTAAAATGAACATCAGAGACCGGATGAGCCACATCTGGCTCATACTTAGCCACGGACCCCTTATCCACCCCACTCTTGGTACTAACATGCTGACTCCTCCCCCTAATGATCTTAGCCAGCCAGAACCATATTAATCCTGAACCAGTTAGCCGACAACGCCTTTACATTACACTTCTCGCCTCATTACAAACTTTCCTGATTATAGCATTTGGCGCCACAGAGATTATTATATTCTATATCATGTTTGAGGCCACACTCATCCCGACCCTTATCATCATCACACGGTGAGGTAATCAAACTGAGCGCCTCAGCGCGGGGACCTACTTCCTATTTTATACCCTAGCCGGATCCCTTCCGCTTTTGGTTGCCCTACTTCTCCTTCAACAATCCACAGGAACCCTATCTATGCTGGTTATTCAGTATGCCCAGCCAATATTACTAGACTCCTGGGGACATAAGATTTGATGAGCAGGCTGCTTAATTGCCTTTCTAGTGAAAATACCATTATACGGAGTCCACCTGTGACTACCGAAGGCGCATGTGGAAGCCCCCGTTGCAGGGTCTATAGTGCTAGCGGCAGTTCTGTTAAAACTTGGCGGGTACGGGATAATGCGAATAATAGTTATATTAGACCCCCTTTCTAAGGAACTTATTTATCCCTTTATTATCCTAGCACTATGAGGCATTATCATGACGGGATCCATCTGCTTGCGTCAAACGGACCTTAAATCATTAATCGCTTATTCCTCTGTCAGCCACATAGGCCTCGTAGCCGGAGGGATTCTTATTCAGACCCCATGAGGATTTTCAGGAGCAATCATTCTCATAATTGCCCACGGCCTAGTATCCTCTATGCTATTCTGCTTAGCTAATACCGCCTACGAACGGACCCACAGTCGAACAATAATTCTTGCCCGTGGATTACAGATAATCTTTCCATTAACAGCAGTCTGATGATTTATCGCCAACCTGGCCAACCTAGCACTGCCACCCCTACCTAACTTAATAGGAGAACTTATAATCATTACGACTCTCTTCAACTGATCTCCCTGGACTATTGCACTCACAGGGTTAGGCACACTGATTACCGCCGGCTACTCCCTCTATATATTCCTAATGTCTCAACGCGGCCCGGCACCCAATCACATGCTAAAACTTCCACCCTTTCACACTCGAGAGCACCTGTTAATGGCCCTTCATCTTATTCCAGTAATTCTCCTTGTAGCAAAGCCAGAACTCATGTGAGGATGATGTTACTAGTAAGTATAGTTTAACCAAAATATTAGATTGTGATTCTAAAGACAGGAGTTAAAATCCCCTTACTCACCAAGGAAGGACCGACATCAGTAAGTACTGCTAATCCTTATGCACCGAGGTTAAAGTCCTCGGCTTCCTTACGCTTTTGAAGGATAACAGTTCATCCGTTGGTCTTAGGAACCAAAAACTCTTGGTGCAAATCCAAGCAGAAGCTATGAATCTAGCAGCCCTAATTATATCGTCCTCACTTATCTTAGTCCTCGCAACCCTTGTGTTCCCTCTACTGACAACATTAAGCCCAAAACCCTTAAAGCCAGAGTGAGCAAATACACACGTCAAGACCGCCGTCAGCACCGCATTCTTTATTAGTTTACTCCCACTTATAATTTTCCTCGACCAGGGGGTAGAGAGTGTTACCACAAACTGACACTGAATAAATACACAGATGTTTGACGCGAACATCAGCTTTAAATTTGACCACTATTCCCTTATCTTTACCCCTATTGCCCTATACGTCACTTGGTCAATCCTAGAGTTTGCATTATGATATATACATTCTGACCCCAACATAAACCGATTCTTTAAATACTTACTCCTATTTTTAGTGGCCATAATCACGCTCGTCACGGCTAACAACATGTTCCAGCTATTTATTGGCTGAGAGGGAGTCGGGATCATGTCGTTCCTATTAATCGGCTGGTGACATGGACGGGCAGACGCCAATACCGCAGCCCTCCAAGCCGTTATTTACAACCGCGTAGGAGACATCGGGCTAATCTTGGCGATGGCCTGGTTCGCAATGAACCTAAACTCCTGAGAAATTCAACAAGTCTTCTTTTTATCAAAAGACTTGGACATAACAGTCCCCTTAATCGGACTCATTCTTGCAGCAACAGGAAAGTCGGCCCAATTCGGCCTACATCCCTGGCTCCCTTCTGCCATAGAGGGCCCCACACCAGTTTCTGCCCTACTCCACTCTAGCACTATGGTCGTTGCCGGGATCTTCCTATTAATTCGCCTCCACCCCCTAATAGAGAATAATCAATTAGCGCTAACAATCTGTCTATGCTTAGGCGCACTAACCACTTTGTTTACAGCCACTTGTGCCCTCACCCAAAACGACATCAAAAAAATTGTGGCGTTCTCAACATCCAGTCAGCTTGGCTTAATAATGGTAACAATTGGCCTAAATCAGCCACAACTAGCATTCCTTCACATTTGTACACACGCATTCTTCAAAGCTATGCTCTTCCTGTGCTCCGGGTCCATTATCCATAGCCTAAACGATGAGCAGGACATCCGGAAAATAGGAGGCCTTCACAAGCTTATACCTGCCACATCAGCTTACCTTACGATTGGTAGCCTGGCACTAACAGGCACCCCCTTCCTAGCCGGATTCTTCTCAAAAGATGCTATTATTGAAGCCCTAAACACCTCTTACCTCAACGCCTGAGCCCTAACTCTAACACTAATTGCCACCTCGTTCACCGCAGTCTACAGCTTCCGGGTTGTATACTTTGTGACTATGGGCTCTCCTCGGTTCCTCCCACTATCCCCTATTAACGAAAACAACCCACTAGTAATTAACCCTATCAAGCGGCTTGCCTGAGGAAGCATCGTTGCAGGGCTTATTATTACCTCCAACTTCTTGCCCTCAAATACGCCCATTATAACCATGCCCCCCGCCCTAAAAATGGCAGCCTTAATCGTAACTATCGTTGGACTCTTGGTAGCGATAGAGCTTGCGGCTATAACCAACAAGCAAGTTAAGATTACCCCAACAGCTTCTTCCCACCATTTCTCAAACATGCTGGGATATTTTCCTGCATTAGTACACCGCCTGTCCCCAAAGACCAACCTGACCCTGGGACAGTCGGTTGCTACGAAACTTGATCAGACATGATTTCAAGCCACTGGACCAAAAGGCCTAGCGCTCACACAAATGATAATGGCAAAAATGGTAAGTGATATCCAACGGGGGATGATTAAGACGTACCTAACCATCTTCCTTCTCACCGTAGCGCTAGCCATCCTCTTAGTTCTTATCTAGACTGCCCGGAGAGTACCTCGACTTAAGCCTCGAGTCAGCTCCAATACTACAAGCAACGTCAGAAGTAATACTCAAGCGCAAATAACTAATATTGCACCCCCAAAAGAGTATATCATGGCCACGCCCCCGACATCCCCTCGCAGTATAGAAAACTCCTTAAGTCCATCAATGGTTACCCAAGAGCCCTCATATCAGCCCCCTCAGAGTAGCCCCGCCATCAAGATGACGCCCGCAAAGTAAACTAATACGTACCCAGCCACTGAACGACTTCCCCAAGCCTCCGGAAAGGGCTCAGCAGCTAGAGCTGCCGAATAAGCAAATACTACGAGCATCCCCCCTAGGTAAATTAAAAATAGGACTAAAGATAAGAAAGAGCCCCCACACCCAACTAATACCCCGCACCCAACTCCTGCTGCCACCACTAAGCCTAAAGCAGCAAAGTACGGCGTAGGGTTAGATGCAACAGCAATCAAACCCGCAATTAGAGCTACCAATAATAAAAACACGAAATAGGTCATAATTCTTGCTCGGATTTTAACCGAGACCAGTGACTTGAAGAACCACCGTTGTAGTTCAACTACAAGAACAGTAATGGCAAGCCTACGAAAAACCCACCCACTGATAAAAATCGCTAATGGAGCACTAGTCGACCTTCCAACCCCATCCAACATTTCAGCAATGTGAAACTTCGGATCCCTCCTGGGGCTATGTTTAATTACCCAAATCCTAACGGGACTATTCTTAGCTATGCATTACACCTCTGATATTTCAACCGCATTCTCATCGGTAACCCACATCTGCCGGGACGTTAACTACGGCTGGCTTATCCGAAATCTGCACGCCAACGGAGCATCGTTCTTCTTCATCTGTATTTATATACACATCGCGCGGGGCCTGTATTACGGGTCCTATCTTTACAAGGAGACCTGAAATATTGGTGTAGTACTACTTCTCTTGGTTATAGCGACCGCCTTCGTGGGCTATGTACTTCCATGGGGTCAAATGTCTTTCTGAGGCGCTACCGTTATTACAAACCTACTGTCAGCAGTCCCTTATATAGGCGACACCCTTGTTCAGTGAATTTGAGGCGGCTTCTCAGTAGACAACGCGACCCTCACCCGGTTCTTCGCGTTCCACTTCCTCCTGCCCTTCGTCGTCGCCGGCGCAACCGTCCTACACTTACTATTTTTACACGAAACAGGATCAAACAACCCAGCCGGGTTAAATTCCGATGCGGACAAGATTTCCTTCCACCCATACTTCTCGTACAAAGATCTTCTTGGCTTTGTAGTCATACTACTAGCCCTCACCTCGCTAACGCTATTTTCCCCTAATCTCCTAGGTGATCCAGAGAATTTTACCCCAGCAAACCCACTCGTGACACCCCCACATATCCAGCCTGAGTGATACTTCTTGTTTGCCTACGCCATCCTCCGATCCATCCCAAACAAACTAGGAGGGGTTCTTGCACTACTTTTTAGCATTCTAGTGTTAATGGTTGTGCCTATCTTACACACCTCAAAACAACGAGGACTAACTTTCCGACCTGTGACCCAGTTCCTATTCTGAACCCTAATTGCAGACATGGTTATCTTAACATGGATTGGAGGCATACCCGTAGAACACCCATACGTTATTATCGGTCAGATCGCATCCGTCCTATACTTTGCACTCTTCCTCGTTCTTGTCCCACTAGCAGGCTGAGTAGAAAATAAAGCATTGAAATGAGCCTGCCCTAGTAGCTTAGCCTGAAAGCATCGGTCTTGTAATCCGAAGATCGAGGGTTAAATTCCCTCCTAGCGCCCAGAAAAAGGAGATTTTAACTCCCACCCCTGGCTCCCAAAGCCAGAATTCTAAATTAAACTATCTTCTGATGGTAAAGTACATGATAGTGCGTATGCACAATATCATGTACTGTGTTAGTACATATATATGTATTATCACCATTCATTTATTTTAACCTAAAAGCAAGTACTAACGTCCAAGACGTACATAAACCAAATCGTTAAAACTCAAAAATATTTTATTATAACTTAAGAAATAGATAATTCCCCTAGATATGGCCCTCAAATTTTCCTTGAAGTAAACAACTAACATTTAATTTAACCATATTAACCCAGTGAGAGACCACCAACTAGTTAATGTAAGGCATATCATGCATGATAGAATCAGGGACACAAACTGAAGATACGGTATATAGTGAATTATTCCTTGTATCTGGCTCAAAATCTCATGCACTTACGTATGAAGTCCCGATATTTCACACTTTTCCTTGCATCCGGCTACTGCTGTAATTACATACTCCTCATTACCCCACATGCCGGGCGTTCTTTTATATGCCTAGGGGTTCTCTTTTTGGTTGCCTTTCACTTTGCATCTCAGAGTGCAGGCGCAACTAACATATCAAGGTCGTACATTTCCTTGCAAGAGTTAAAGTAGGTTCATTATTAAAAGACATAACTTAAGAATTACATATCGCTCTATCAGGTGCATAACACATTCATCTCTTCTTCAGATTACCCCTATATATATGCCCCCCTTTTTGGCTTTTGCGCGACAAACCCCCCTACCCCCTACGCTCAGCAAATCCTGTTATCCTTGTCAAACCCCGAAACCAAGGAAGGTTCGAGAACGTGCGTGCTAACAAGTTGAGATATGGGTTAGCCATCCGCATTATATATATATATATATGCATATCGCATTTGCCCACCGCAAAAATTTGCCCAAATATTAGCCTTAAAGCCCCTACTGAGATTTTGGGTAAATTTCTCAATGCTAAAAAATCCAACATAATTTGATC